GGATAAGGAATAAATTAAACAAACAAACCATGGATAAATCCAAGCGACCTTTTCTTAAATTCAAGCGATCTTTTCGTAGGCGTTTGCCCCCGATTCAATCGGGGGATCGAATTGATTATAGAAACATGAGTTTAATTAGTCGATTTATTAGTGAACAAGGAAAAATATTATCAAGACGTGTGAATAGATTGACCTTGAAACAACAACGATTAATTACTCTTGCTATAAAACAAGCTCGTATTTTATCTTTGTTACCTTTTCTCAATAATGAGAAACAATTTGAAAGAACCGAGTCGACCGCTAGAACTACTGGTTTTAAAGCCCGAAATAAATAGGCTTACTTTTTCTTCACTTGAATCATAATTACAAGAATCTAGATTTGAGTGAATCTAGATTTGAGTGAATCTAGATTTGAGTATCGTGTCGTAAGAAAAAATGAATCGGAAAAAAAGAAATCTGTTTTTATTGAATTGAACGTGTTCATTCATTTTGACTACTTTAGTATATTTTCTCATACTAATTTCTACTCTACCTTCCCGGAGTTCATTCTCCGGGTAACTCCATTTAAATTATTCTGGTGGATTCTTTCCAATCTACTTCCTTTATGATTTCGTTCGAAATCATATAAAGACAATTCCTATTTGATATAGCTATTTGTGCAAGTATTTTACGGTTAAGAAGCAACTGTCTCTTGTACAGATCGTGTATTAATCTACTATAACTATAGGATACTCCCCTTTCGCGAATTACTGCGTTTATCCTAGTGATCCACAAACGACGAAAATCTCTCTTTTTCCTATCCCTATCCCGATGAGCCGAAACTAAAGCTCTTATTTTCTGTTGAGTAATAGTTCTAGTAAGCCTTGAATGAGCCCCTCGAAAGCTTGATGCAAATAAACGAATTTTTGTTCTACGTCTCCGAGCTATATATCCCCGTTTAATTCTGGTCATTGAATAAATGAAACTTTGACGAATAACTAATTGATTGCCTTTCTTTCAGTTATTCTTTTCCCCCTTCCTAGTCTATTAATAACAAAACGAATTTTTCCAATGTATAAAATCAAAATTCCAATGGCTTTGGCTACTCTAACCTTCCCGACCACGATTTTTTTTTTAGGTATTTCACTGCGAAATAAGACAGAACTAAGAAATTGTATTTTCCTAGGTATCAAAAATATAGTAAATAAAAGAAATAAAAAAAGAAATAGTGGGTTCCTTCGTTTCTATGGTTACTTCTTAAACGGTGAGGTCTTCTCTATACACCGGAGCCTTTACTTTATACTTTAATTTACTATTTAATCAACTAATTGATGTTATTGGGAACTTGTATAGTTCACACGCTTTGGCTCTACCCATGAATTATCCAGTAATAGGTCTTTCACAATCAGATCTACCTATACAGTAACGGTATTTAATTATGAAAGTTTGCTGGGTAGCTGACCCTCTTAGTCCGTTTAAATAAGATTTCCTCCGCTTAATGGATAACCATTTGTTACCAATGGAGAATTTCTTATCATCTTAAATTCAGGTGATTGGATTTACACCAACGGAAACCATAAACTTCATACACAATAGAGGGATATGGTAGAGTTTTTTTTTTTTAATAATGGATGGAGTTCCTTTTTCCATCCTATCCCATTCACCGGTACTGATCATTGATACTGTAAAAGTAGTTTTCTTGCTTTTGTGCCAGCTCATGATCTAAACGAGTCGCACATACACCCTAGTACATGTTCCTCGACGCTGAGGGCACCCCCGAAGAGCGGGGGATTTCGTGACATTTCTGATTGGCTGTCTTGTATTTCTAATAAGTTGTTTAATAGTTGGCATGTTGAATCGTATACATAATATGATGGGTTGGTTTAGATTGATCCTAACCGAATGATGGTGAATTACTTCTATTTAATAGAATATTCAATTCGAAGATAAAATCTCAAATCACAGATTTGCGCGAAATCCATGTTATTTTCCCTGAACCGCTACAAAATCAACAATTCCATAAGCTTGGGCTTCTGTTGCTGACATAAAAATATCTCTTTCCATATCTTCGTGTACAACCCAGAAGGGTTTGCCCGTTCTTTCTGCATAAACCCTTGTGAGGGTTTCACGCAGTTTCATCAGTTCTACCGCTTCCATGACAAATTCGCCTACTTGTGCCATATAAAAAGCACTATAAGGTTCATGTATCATTACCCTGATGATATAACAAAATAAAAGCTTCCCCTATCTCGCATGATAAAGCAAAGAGAAAAGAAAGATAAAGAATAGAAAAAAGATAGAATTGAACAACCGTACAGGCATCTTTTGTGCATACGGCTCTACAAGAAAATTGACCCCCCTCCTTTCTATTGAAGAAAGAGAAAATAGAATCTATCAGACTCAGATGGGTAAATAATCAAATTGCCATCCTTCCTTTCGGAGGAGTTCAAAAATACTATGATGGCTCCGTTGCTTTATATGTTTATTTTTTCTTTTTTTTGTCTGTGATTCAGCAATCCCA